ATGAATTATTCAAAATTTTTAACATCTAAATTTATATCTGGTCTTATAAAAAATGGCAAAAAATCTTCAAGTGAAGCAATATTTTATAATTTATTAAATTTATTACAAAAAAAGTATAAAAGTAATCCGATAAAAATTCTATGGATAGCTATTAAAAAAATAAAACCAAGTATTGAAGTTGTAAATCGTCGTAAAGGTGGCAAAATATATCAAGTACCGCAAATAATTAAACCAAAACGACAAATAAAAATAGCATTAAAATGGTTAATTGATAGTCAAACCCTATCAACAAAAAAATCCAGTATGGATCTTAATATATATAATGAAGTTAATAATATTTTATTATCAAAAAGTGAATGTCTAAAAAAAAAAGAGAAATTATATCGATTAATTGAATCAAATAGAGCTTTTTTGCATTATCGTTGGTAGTTATCTTAAATTATAATAATTTATATGTTAAAAATCTTTTTATTTTCTTATCAATCTAAACTTTTAAATATATTTGTAACTTGTTTAACTTTTTGTTTAAAATTAAAAAAAATACCGCATACTGTATATGCTTCGCCAAAAAAATGTAGTATAATTACAATTTTACGATCACCACATGTTAATAAAAATTCAATGGAACATTTTAAAATAGAAAAATTCAAATATATAATACATATCCCTGTTTCAAATAAAAAATATATAACAAATATATTTAAAAGTATTTTTTTCAAAAGCCCTGCAGGAATAATATTTTATATAAAATATACTGAAATTGAAATGGTAAAAGCAATAAAAAAAATGAAAATTTAGTTAAGTTTTAGATATAAAAGTTGGGGTGTATAGCTCAGCTGGTAGAGCATTTGACTTTTAATCAAGTGGTCTTGGGTTCAAATCCCAATACGCCCATTTGTAAAAAAGTATAAATTGTAATTTTTGTATTGCCTCTATGGTGAAATTGGTATACACGAAAAACTCAAAATTTTTTGCTTTTAGCGTATCGGTTCAAATCCGATTAGAGGTTATTGATAAAACTAATTTTCGTTAGTATTTAAATTAAATTAATTTTGTTTATAGATTTTATTTTTGTTATTAAATAATTAGTTTAAGTAATTTAACATTTATTTCTTTTTATATAAAAAATAATTTATTTTTTTTTATAAATTATGTTATATTTATAATTTATAAATTACGAAAATAAAAAAACTAAATTATTTATTGTGTATTTAGTATTCGGATTATGTTACCCTACAATAATTTTATATATTTTATACCTGAAATTTATTTTTTATTTGGCATAATAATTCTTCTTGTATTTGGTATTTTTTGGAATAAATCTTCACTAATAAATACCACCAACCAACCAATAATGATTAAAAATTCTATATGGTTGCTTTGTCTTACTATGGCTTTTTATATGGTATTACTTAGCAAAACCATACAGTTAAATAATATTTTTCTATTTGATAAAGCTTTACAATTAAACTCATATTATACTTTTGCTAAAATATTTTTAATTATAATTTCCGGCATTGTTCTTCTTGTTTCATTAAATTATATAAAGAATGAAAAAATAAATCAATATGAATTTGCTATATTAATTGGATTTGCAACAATAGGTGCGCTTCTTTTATTAAATTCTTTTAATTTATTTGCTTCCTATTTAGCATTAGAATTGCAAACATTATCTATATATGCGCTAATTGCAATAAAAAGATATTCTGAAAAAAGTTTAGAAGCAAGTATTAAATATTTAATCTTAAGTGCTTTTTCTTCTGGTATTTTATTATTTGGAATATCATTAATGTACGGTGCCACTGGTACTCTGCATTTTGATAAAATTAATACAATTTTATCAATTTATTTTTTTGATTTTGAAAAAAGTAATATGATATACAGTAACTATGACATTGCAATTTTTTTACTTTCTAATATTCTGGTTACAATAGGGTTTTTATTTAAAATTAATGCGGCACCGTTTCATATATGGGCTCCAGACGTCTATGAGGGTTCTCCTACTCCAATCACAGCATACTTGTCTACTGCATCTAAAGTAGGAAGCTTATTTTTTTTAATAAAATTAATTGTAATTCCATTTTTTCCAATATTGTTTAATATAGACATAAATAATAATATTTTAGTTTATGCTTCTATACTATCATTATTTATAGGTTCCTTTGGCGCTTTATATCAAAAAAAACTAAAACGATTAGCAGCTTATAGTACAATTGCGAATGTAGGGTATATTTTAATCGGTTTATATTTAATAACATTTGGTTCTGAAGGAGCATACGCGGCAACCTTTTATATTATTGTATATTTATTAACATCTATTGGGTTTTTTTCAATTATTTTATCTTTGCGTAGACAACGTGGAACCGATTTATTAAAATATTTAGCTGATATTAAAGCATTAAATGTAATTAACTCCATATTAGCTTTTAGTCTAACTATAATTTTATTTTCTATGGCAGGAATTCCACCGTTAGCTGGTTTTTTTGCAAAATTGCATATTTTTTTAGCAGCGTTGGCACAAGAAAAATATTGGTTAGCTGTTTTTGGTGTAGTTACAAGTTCTATTTCTTGTTTTTATTATCTTCGTTTAATAAAAACAATATACTTTGAAAAAATAACTAATTTTTCATTTATAATAACACCAACTAGAGAAAATTCTATAATATTGGGTTTAATTATTATTTTATTAATTTTCTTTTTTTTATTTCCAAATGTTTTATTATTGCATTTTACAAATATTTTTGATTTAATTGTTGAATAGTTTAGTATATAAATAACTATTTTAATTATATTTTTAATTTAATAACATGGGAGCTTTAACTTCAAAACCTTACGCTTTTTTAGCAAGATCCTGGGAATTAACCAGCATTGAAACAGTAGATATTTTAGATTCAGCATGTTCATCAATTCGTGCTGACACAAAAGGTAACCTTATAATGCGAATTTTACCAAATTTAAATAAACTAAATAATAACAAGTTTATTAATCATGGATTTATTTCTGATAGAGCTAGATTTTCTTATGATGGTATAAAAGTTCAACGTATTTCGACACCATTAATTCGAAATAAAAATAATACATTTTCAGAGTTGAATTGGCATAATGCATTTGAAATAATAAAAAAGCAGGTAAATCAAATCAATAATGAAGTAAGTGGTGTTGCCGGAAGACTCGCGGATTTAGAATCATCATTAGCATTAAAAAAATTAATAAACTCATTTGGATCTAATAATTGTTTTAATTCAGAAAATATAAAAATAAATAATGATTTGAATAGTAATTATTTAATTAACTCTAATATTTTAAATAATAATATTGATTTTTGTTTACTAATAGGGTTAAATTTAAGACAAGAAATACCAGATTTAAACATAAAATTTCGTCGTTTATACTATCACTCTAATCTTGAAATAGTCTCTATAGGCTCAAAAAATATATTGTCTTATCCAACGTTACAAATTGGTATGTCGTTAGCAATTTTATTCAATGTATTAGAAGGCAAACACAGTCTTTGTAAAAAAATTATAAAATCTAAAAATGCATTAATATTAGTAGGATCTAGTTTTTATCAACGTGCGGATTTCTTTTCTTTGAATAATTTTGTAACCTGGTTTAATTACAAACTTAATATTATAAAATCAAAGAATTCAATTGTACAAATAAAATCAATTATAAATGCTGCCAGTCACGCGGGATTATTTGAAATTGGGTTTCATAGTCCTGATAGTTTATCAATTAATAATTCACGCCTTCTTTATTTGTTAGTAGCCGATGAATTATCAACATTAAATTACTTAAAAAAAGATAATTTAAAACAATTTATTATTTATCAGGGTCATCACGTAGATGTTGGTGCATTTTATTCAAATATAGTGTTGCCGTCACACACTTATTTAGAAAAATCAGCTACTTATCTTAATTTAGAAGGAGTCGTTTGTCAAACAAAAAAAGTAATAACCCCAATTTATTCAAATTCCCATGAAGATTGGAAAATTATAAATGCGTTGTCTCAATTTTTAAATACAACAATGTTCACAATGGATTTAAATGAAATAACCAATAAAATAAATATATTGAAAAATTACAGATTTTACGCAGAAGCAAATAAATTATTAGGAAATGATTCTAAATTACAAGTACAACATTCATTTAAAATTTATAAAAAGTCCATACATTTTTCAATTTATAAGTTTTATAAAATAGATTCAATTACTCGTGCTTCAAAAATAATGACAATATGTATAAAATTAATTAAAGATCATTTAAATTTTTTAAATTAAGTAATATTGTCTAATTTTTAATAATCATTTTATAATTAATATTTGTATATATATATATTTTTTTTTATGAACAATAATAAAATATTTAAAGATTTCGCAAATTTATTAATAAACTTAATTCCAAAATTTATAAAAGATGTATTAATTATTCATAATGAATTAATTTTAATTATAAATAATAATGATTTAAAAAATGTTGTGTTCTTTCTAAAAAATCATAGCTATACTCAGTATAAAATATTATGTGATATAACTGCCGTAGATTATATTGATCGCGAGGAACGTTTTGAAGTAGTATATCAACTACTTAGTATTGTGTATGGGGCTAGAATACGTTTAAAAGTTTTATTAACAGAAAATCAAGCAATTGAATCCATTTCAATGATACATCCTTCTGCAAATTGGTATGAGCGCGAAGTTTGGGATTTATTCGGAATATTTTTTATGAATCATCCGGATCTTAGAAGAATTTTAACTGATTATGGCTTTGAAGGTCATCCGTTAAAAAAGGATTTTCCGTTAACAGGTTATTTAGAAGTTCGTTATGATGCTTCAATAAAACAAGTAATTAGCGAACCCGTCGATATTACTCAAGAATTTAGAAATTTTAATTTCTCAAGTCCGTGGGAAATTAAAACAAAAAATTAAATCGTTTAATTTTTTTTATTTTAAATATATTAATCTCACTGGTTTAAAATATTATAAAATATAATTTAATAACAATTAATTTTTAATTTTATACTTTAGCTACAAATTTTCTAAAAATAAAAATAATATGCATCGTCATACATATCATTTAGTAAATCCAAGTCCATGGCCAATATCAACAGCATTTTCTGCTTTTATTATGATTATTGGGGGGGTTCTTTATATGCATAGTTTTGCAAAAGGTGGATTTTTTTTCTTATTAGGTATAACATTATTGTTATCTAGTATTGGTCTATGGTGGAGAGATGTAATACGTGAATCTACATATGAGGGTAACCATACTACTGCAGTAAAAACAGGATTACGTTATGGAATGTTGATATTTATTATTTCAGAAGTGATGTTTTTTTTATCATTTTTCTGGGCATTTTTTCATTCTAGTTTAAGCCCTGTTATAGAAATTGGTTCAGTATGGCCGCCTGAAAATATGAAAGATTTAGTTTTTGATTCATCGCGTATACCGTTATTAAACACATTAATACTTTTATTATCAGGTGCAACATTAACATGGTGCCATCATGCTATTTTATCTTCAAATAAAAGTAATGCGGTTATCTCATTATTTATTACATTGTTTTTAGCAGCTTTATTTACTGTTATTCAAGGATATGAATATATGAGTGCTCCGTTTTCTATTTCTGATGGTGTTTATGGTTCAACCTTTTATTTAGCAACAGGTTTCCACGGCTTTCATGTAATAATTGGAAGTTTATTTTTAATGGTTTGTTTTTATCGATTAATTAATAATCATTTTACAAAAAGAAGCCATATTGGGTTTGAAGCAGCAGCTTGGTATTGGCACTTTGTTGATGTTGTTTGGTTATTCTTATATATAAGCATATATTGCTGGGGCGGTATTCCTAGTCCTGAATTAGAAGTAAATAATTTTATTTGTGTTAAATAATTTCAAATAAAATTTTTTTTATTGCAAATTAACAAAAGAATAAATATTTATTTAATTCAAAATATAATTTTTGATATTGAGTTCAATAATTCAAGTTTTTAACTGCTAAGTCAACTAATAAAAAATGTATCCACTATTTTTTATATAAATAAACAAATATAAAAGAAATTGTATTTTATCATATCCCATTATTATAATATATTTAATCGGTAAAAAGTCATGGTTTATTTTTTAACAGGCTAAAAAAGGAATTGAACCTTTATTCTAAAATTTGCAATTTTATACATTACCATTTATGTTATTTAGCCAAATATTCCTTATTTTCTTGTTTTATTATTTTACTATCATATGTTTAAAAAAATTTGGGATATAGCCAAGCGGTAAGGCTACGGGTTTTGAATCCGTTATTCAAAGGTTCGAATCCTTTTATCCCATTATAATAAAATTTTATATTACATAGTATATCATTTACAAAATAAATTTATTTTTTATATTATAAATGTAAAAAAAAGTATATATATATATATATATATTAAATTTTAATTTATTATATAAATTAAATGCTTGTAGCTCAATTGGATAGAGCACCAGACTACGGATTTGGGGGTTGAGAGTTCAATTCTTTCCAAGCATGGCTCACAATTATAGTTACAATATTCTTATTTTTAAATTTCAGCATAATATTGCAAAAACTAAAAAATATATAAATAATAAAAAATAAATGGCTTATATTTTTCCATGTACCATATTAATGCCACTTTGTGGTGCTTTCTTTATCTGTTTTCTTAAAAATACAAGATTAATTAAAATAGTAGGTTTAATTAATAGTATAGTCACTTTATTTTTATCAATAATTTTATGGATTTATTTTGATAATTTATTAGTATATCCTCAATATATGATACAATTAAATTGGAGTCCAATAGAAAATTTTCAACCAAAATTAGGAATAGACGGATTATCGTTATTTTTTATCGTTCTAAGTACAGCAATAATTCCAATTTGTTTTATGGCGAGTTTATCTGGTATTAAAAAACAAATAAAAGAATATTTTATTTGTTTTTTAATATTAGAAGCATTATTAATATTAGTATTTTCATCATTTGATATTTTTTTGTTTTACGTATTTTTTGAAGGAGTATTAATACCTATGTTTCTAATTATAGGTATATGGGGTTCTCGAGAAAGAAAAATTCGCGCTGGTTACTATTTTTTTCTTTATACGTTAGTTGGTTCTGTTTTAATGTTGTTAAGTATATTGTGGATATATTTCAAAACAGGGACCACAGATTTAGTTGTATTGTATCAAATTAAATTTAGTGAATTTGAACAAATATTACTTTGGTTAGCATTTTTTTCATCATTTGCGGTAAAAGTACCAATGATTCCATTCCATATTTGGTTACCAGAGGCTCATGTGGAATCTCCAACAGCAGGATCATTAATGTTGGCAGGTGTTCTTTTAAAATTAGGAACTTATGGTTTTTTACGTTTTTCTATACCATTATTCTCATTAGCGAGCATTTATTTTACCCCTTTAATTTATACAATTAGTTTAATTGGTATTATTTATGGTTCTTTAACAACCTTACGACAAATTGATTTAAAAAAAATAATTGCGTATTCTTCTGTTGCGCACATGAGTTTTGTTACTTTAGGATTATTTGCATTAAATATGCAATCCTTAGAAGGTTCTATAATATTAATGATAAGTCATGGTATTGTTAGTCCAGCACTATTTTTGCTTGTAGGTATTTTATATGACCGATACCACACAAGATTACTTTATTATTATAGTGGTTTAGTCCATATAATGCCATTATTTGCATTATTTTTTGTTATATTTACTATGGCGAATATTAGTTTGCCGGGGACTGGTAGTTTTATTGGGGAGTTTTTAAGTTTATTAGGAGTCTATAGTAATAATAATTCTGTGGCTATTATAGCAACTTTAGGTATTATTTTAGGAGCAGCGTATTCTTTGTGGTTATGCAATCGTATTATTTTTGGTATTTTGAAATCTGATTATATTTTGTATATTAGTGATGTAAATAAACGAGAATTTGCATTATTAATAGTATTGTTGTTAGGTACATTATGGATAGGTATATATCCGAATTTATTTTTTTCTACATTGCATACTGTGGTTAGTTATTTATTAATAAATGTTGCTAATTTTTAAATAAAAGAATTGTGTTAATATATTAATATCTTTATATATATATATTATTTATAAATTTTTTTTTATTAAATAAAAATACAGCAAAATACAAATTAAAAAAATAATTATATATTCGACTATGACTACCCTAATAAATTTTACAATTTAATATAAAAATTTATAATTTTATAAAAAATAAAATATACTAATAAACAAATTAAAAAAATAATATAAAAATTAGCAAAAAATGTTAATTTATATCGGGATGTAGCGCAGCTTGGTTAGCGTATCTGTTTTGGGTACAGAAGGGCGTGGGTTCAAATCCTTCCATCCTGATTTTAATAAACAGACCAGCATTCTTAGCTTAATTGGATAGAGCATTAGCCTTCTAAGCTATTGGTTAAAGGTTCAAGTCCTTTAGAATGTATTACATTTTTAAAAAAATGTAATTATATATATAGTGAATAAAAATATCACTATATAAATTGTGAAAAAATATGGAAAATTTCATAAATCGTTGGTTATTTTCGACAAATCATAAAGATATTGGAACGTTATACTTAATTTTTGGAGCCTTTGCTGGAATCTTAGGCACATGTTTTTCTTTTATAATTCGTTTAGAATTAGCGCATCCAGGAAATCAAATTTTAGCTGGAAACCATCAATTATATAATGTAATTGTAACCGCTCATGCTTTTATAATGGTGTTTTTTTTAGTAATGCCTGTTTTGATCGGCGGATTTGGTAATTGGTTTGTACCAATAATGATAGGTGCCCCTGATATGGCATTTCCAAGATTAAATAACATAAGTTTTTGGGTGCTACCCCCTTCATTATTATTATTATTAGTATCTGCATTGGTAGAAACTGGAGCTGGTACTGGTTGGACCGTTTACCCTCCATTAGCAGCAATTCAGGGGCATGCAGGTGCTTCTGTAGATTTAGCATGTTTCAGTCTACATTTATCTGGAGCAGGTAGTATTATGGGCGTTATTAATTTTATTTCAACAGTGTTTAATATGCGAGCTTCAGGATTAAAAATGCATCAACTTCCTTTATTTGTTTGGGCTATTTTTATTACAGCATTTTTACTTTTATTTTCTTTACCAGTATTAGCAGGTTCGTTAACAATGCTTATAACTGATCGTAATTTTAATACAACTTTTTATGATCCAGCTGGTGGCGGGGATCCAATTTTATATCAGCATTTATTTTGGTTTTTTGGTCACCCCGAGGTGTATATTTTAATTGTACCTGCATTTGGAATTATTAGTCATATTATCTCTACTTTCTCAAGTAAACCAGTGTTTGGCTATTTAGGTATGGTTTATGCGATGATGTCTATTGGTATATTAGGATTTATAGTGTGGGCGCATCATATGTATACTGTTGGATTAGATGTCGATACTCGAGCATATTTTACAGCAGCAACAATGATAATTGCGGTTCCAACAGGTATTAAAATATTTAGTTGGATTGCTACAATGTGGGGTGGTTCAATTGTGTTACAAACTCCAATGTTATTTGCTGTAGGATTTATAGGTTTATTTACAATAGGTGGTTTAAGTGGTATTGTACTATCTAATTCGGGTCTTGATATTGCAGTCCACGATACATATTACGTTGTTGGCCATTTTCATTATGTTTTATCTATGGGTGCTGTATTTGGGTGTTTTGCTGGATTTTATTATTGGATAGGCAAAATAAGTGGATTGCGTTATCCTGAGTTATTAGGAAAAATTCATTTTTATACTACTTTTATAGGTGTTAATATTACTTTTTTTCCAATGCATTTCTTAGGGTTAGCAGGTATGCCTCGTAGAGTACCAGATTATCCCGATGCATTTTATGCATGGAATGCTGTTTCTAGTTATGGTTCATATATCAGTTTTGTTAGTGCAATATTTTTTTTTTTTGTAGTATACGAAACGTTAACACAAGGGGAGCCTTGTCCAAATAACCCGTGGGCTTTTGATGAAAAAAGAAGTACTCAAAACCAAAGTCATAGTTTAGAATGGGTTTTAAGTAGTCCTGTAAAAACACATTTATATGAAGAATTGCCAATTATTCCATTAAAAGTAAAAAAAAATATAAACTAAAAGAGTAAAATTTAAGTACAATAGGTTACGGGTATAAATTAATGGTAAATTGATTGCCTTCCAAGCAGTTTTTATGGGTTCAAGCCCCATTACCCGTATTTATAGTAATGCGAAATTTTTTTATAATAATATTTAAAAATGAATTATAATAATATTACAAATAGTCGTAATGCAGGCTCTTATATAAATATAAAAGCGTACCCACAAAATTCTAATTCTATATCCGCGTTAAGAGTAATTAATTATCCAGTATTTTCAATATTTAAACAACATTTAATAGATTATCCTACACCAGGCAATTTAACATATTTTTGGGGTTTTGGGTCTATAGCTGCTATCTGTTTAGCTATTCAAATCCTTACGGGTATCTTATTAGCCATGCATTATACGCCACATGTTGATCTTGCATTTATCAGTGTTGAGCATATAATGCGAGATGTTGCTGGTGGGTGGCTTTTACGTTATATTCATGCAAATGGTGCTTCAATGTTTTTTGTTGTTATATATATACATATGTTTCGCGGGCTTTATTATGGCTCTTTTACTGCACCTAGGCAACAATTGTGGATTGTAGGTGTTGCCATTTTTTTATTAATGATGGCAACGGCTTTTATGGGTTATGTGTTGCCTTGGGGTCAAATGAGTTTTTGGGGTGCAACTGTAATTACAAATTTATTTTCGGCGATTCCATTAGTAGGGGATGGCATTGTATATTGGTTATGGGGGGGGTTTTCTGTTGATAATGCGACATTAAATCGTTTTTTTAGTTTACATTATTTATTGCCATTTGTTATAGCAGCTTTAGCTTTTTTACATATGATTGCATTACATCAAAACGGCTCAAATAATCCATTAGGGATTATGATTGGTATAAATAAAATAAGTTTTTATCCATATTTTTATTTAAAAGACTTAGTTGGCTGGGTTGGGTTTGGAATGTTTTTTTCAGTTTTTGTGTATTTTGCTCCAAATTTATTAGGACATCCTGATAATTATATTGAAGCAAATCCAATGGTAACACCAGCTCATATTGTTCCAGAATGGTATTTTTTACCATTTTACGCAATTTTACGCTCTATCCCAAATAAATTGGGTGGTGTAATCGCTATGTTTGCCGCAATTATTGTTTTATTTCTTTTACCCTATTTATATCCTGGGAAAATTCGCAGTGCAATTTTTAGACAATCTTATCGAAAAGCGTTTTGGATCTTACTTGTTAATTGTTTAATTTTAGGCTGGATTGGAGGAAATGTCGTTCAATTTCCTTTTATACAAATAGGACAATTTGCTACAATAATGTATTTTTCATTTTTTCTTATTTATTTACCAATACAAGGTATATTGGAAAATTTTATTATGTATCCAAGACCTTTTACACTAAAGGATATTATTAAAAACATTAACTCCCTTATCGCTAGACAGGAGTGGTCAAAATTATTCCCAATAGCATTTACGAAAAAAAAAAAATAATACTATAAAAATGACAAAAGTAAAACAATTTTTTAATACAGTACAAGCTTGGTTTCAAAAAAAACCAAGCGACACTTGCGTGTCGTTTTTTGACACAATTGAAAGAACGCAAGCCAATTTAAAGGGAGGTATTGCTACATTAGTAGAAACAGTTGAACAAAAAAAAAATCGGGCATTTTACAAGACACCGAAAGCTCTAACGCTATAATAATAGGAATTAAACAGCAGCAGGGTAGCTTAAATACCAAACTTCGTGAATTATCTATTCATTTGAGTAAATTACTTGATAAACAAAAACCATTGTCACAGGAAGTGCAAGAAGCATTGACAGGAGAACACGATTCATTATCAAATCAATTGGATCGATCTTCCATATCAGTTGACGGCGCGATTATTATAAACGGAGAGCTAACTGGTTCTATGACATTAAGCAACTCCCCAATATGTTTTGCTCTTATTAATTGGCTTACATTAAAAATACCCGGCAGTGTGATTAAATTTAAAGAATCGGCCCGCCCGTTTGGTTTATTAAAGGAAATTGCGCAAAAATTGGATCAAATTGAACCTTATTTACGTAAATTAGATTCTTGGGGCGATTCAAATACAAATTGCAATGTTTTGGAAATAAAAGCAGCTTTGGCTCAATGCTATGTTATGCTTTTAGAATTGGAATATCTAATGGGTCAATTTACGACACTTTTTAATCCCCAAGAAGGTATTTTATCAAAACTTCAAAAAGGGGATCCTGTTGATATTGAGTATAAAATAACAGTATTAAGGATTTATCATAGCTTACCTATTATAGAATCAAATTATAAAGAAATTTCTAATCTTGGAAAATATCTTACAAGGGATAAATTTTGGTCGAACGAAATCGTAGATTTCGTTCAACAGGAAATTTTAAGGCTTTGTCTGGAAAGCCCTTATTTTGGACCTTATTTGGCAAATATAAAAACATTAACAGATTTGGAAAGTTTAATTAACAAAACTAGAGGTGAATCTGGTGGACTAGAAAATCAACTTAAGGGTAGTTCTGATAAAAGCTTACTGCCTACATTGCAAAAACCCGTGAAATCAAAAGCAATGGATTATTTTACGGATTTGCTTTTTGGTAGAAAAGAAATTCCAAAGTTCCTAAATTTTGGCAGTCAAGCTTCAAAACACGATAACCAATTAGCCGAGGCGGCAAAAAAACGCGCAATTCAAGGTAATACCGCGGAGAGTGGTGGTATAGACTAATAATATGTAGGTTGTGGTGTAATTGATAGATTATTTTAGTTTAAGTATAAATTTATACAAAATTAAACTAAAATAAAAAACCTGTCTTTATGATTAAAGTTATAAATTTTTAAAAATTAATAAATAGAATTGATTTTCTTCTATTTATAAAATATTCTGTGTAATTAGCACGTATATAATTAAACTTTATTAAAAATAGAGTGCAATATTAAGAATACACCTTTCTATTAAATTCTATAACAATAAAACTAAAACTATTTTTTAAAGATTAGTATAAACTAAACCAACTAAAACTATTATAAATAATTATTTGTTAAAATCTCCCGAATTTTATTATAATATGTTAGAACTTTTTACTTTTATACAAAAAAATCAATTATTTATTCTATATGGTGGGTTATTATCATGCCTACTGTGCTGTTTATTATTTTTTCTATTAATTAAAATATTGTTTTATAGTAAAAAGCAGTTTTATTCGAGTATAATGTACCAATACGCGAGTATAAACATACCTTTAATTTTATTTTATTATATTTTTGTTGAAAAAATAATAAAAGCACCGTTTTTTATATTATTTTCAAAAGAAAATAGCAACGCAAGTATGTATCTTATGAAAGAATGGGGTCAAGGGGAAGAGTTTATAAATTGTTTATATTATTCTGGTATGTCTTTAGATTATGATATGTTGTTGATGTTAACGCCAGATTCTTTTATTTTAACCACAGCACAAAGTATTATTATTATACGCGTATTGTTTAGATTGATAGAAGAAAATACCAGAAAATTATTAAAATTTTTATTATTTACTGTAAATAAAGAAAACAACAATTCAGTCTTCAGGGTCATATGTCATTGTTTTTTATATTATTTGCTTAGTATTACTAGACTTTACGTGTTTTTGTGTTATCGTTTATTTAATTTTTTTATAAAAAAAAACCTTAAAATAACTAGAATTGATAGTTTTTTTAATTTATTATTAAACATTCTTTTTCCAAAAAAAATAAATGAGATGTGCAATGCATTTTTTTTATGCCCAAAAAAACTTTTTTTTTTATATTATTTTTTTTAATAATTTTACAAATATTTATTTTCGCGGGTTTTATTATCATATTGCAAAAAACTCCGTTGTGTTTAAGTATTATTACTTGTTTTATAATTAACATATTCCGCGCGCTATTTTATTGTGAAAAAAAAAATATTATTTTTTTTTATAAAAAAGGACATTATATTTATAATAAAAACCAGGTTTGTAATATTGTTTTATACACAAAAAAGTATTATGGCTTTTCTATTGTTTTATTGGATAGCTTTTCGGCGATGATTAATTATACTAGGATTTTATTTTGGATGCTGTTTTTTTTTATAGGCGGTTACATTGGGTATTCCTATAACCTATTTCCATTTATTTGATAAAAATATTGAATGCAATTTTTATAAAATTTTATTAAAAAATATTTTAAATATTCCTAAATAATTTATTTTTAATTATTTCATGTATTAATTAAAAAAAAATAATAAATAACATTATTTATCAAATATAGTACTAATAACAAGAAAAAGTTAATTATTTTTTAATAATAAAAAATTAGTTTCATAATGATAATTGAACAATCACATTTTTTATTTGTAACTTTATATATCTTTGCAATCTCAATCGGGGGGTTGTTATTAAATAGAAAAAATATTATTATTCTTTTAATTAGTATTGAATTAATGCTTCTAGCAATTAATTTACAATTTGTAATATTTTCAGTTTATATTGATGATATAATTGGGCAAATATGCGCGTTGCTAATTTTAACTGTGGCTGCTGCAGAATCGGCAATAGGACTTGCTTTGCTTGTTGTTTATTATAGAGTTAAAGGCACAATTAATATAAATAAAATAAATTTGTTACATGGTTAATAAACAAAAAACTACATTGTGGAGAGATGGCTGAGTGGTTTAAAGCATTCGCTTGCTAAGCGAAAGAATAACAATTCCACGGGTTCGAATCCCGTTCTCTCCTATAAAAATAAATAAAAATTTATTTATTTTTATAGACTATTAGATTAAGTAGTTTTATAGAATAAATTCAAAATAAGTTATAATTATATCCAACATAGCAGCATACAGAAAAAAACAAAATAAACAAAAAAATTATTCGGACATAATTAATCATTTTAGAAAAAATATCCAATAAAATTGCTGAGAAACTGTAATACTGTTTTGTATATAAAACAAAATTATAACCATGGCGATTATTATATAAGTAGAGTCCTTTTTTGTAAAAAAGAATTATATTTTCTTTTTCACAGTAAGCAAATGCATAAAATAAATTAATTATAAAACAAGTAACGACACTTAGACAAAGGGGTGATTTATGTAATAGGCACATTAAACTTATAAAAATGAAGATTTGGAAAATTATTAGATAAAAGAATATAAAAAAAAAATTTTTAAGGGACATAATTTAAGTTTTAAACAAATTTCCTCTATTCTTTTTGGAAAACAAATTTTTAATAAAAAAATAAAAAAATTTTAATAAACCATGACACATAAGTACATGAATCCGCGCTATTTTATGTAAATAATATAAAAAATAACGACATATGACCCTGAAGACTGAATTGTTGTTTTCTTTATTTACAGTAAATAATAAAAATTTTAATAATTTTCTGGTATTATCTTGTATAAATTTAAATAATGCGATTATAATAATAACCCCCCTGCGCTATAGTTAAAATAAAACAATTTGGGGTTAACAGCAACAACATATCGTAATCTAAAAACATGCCGGAGTAATAAAAACAATTTATTAAATTTGGATCTTGACCACAATATTCCATCAAAGAAATACTAGCTTTTTTATTGTTTTCTGAAAATAGTATAAAAAATGGTAGGTTTATTATTATTTTTTCAATAAAAATAAAATAAAATAAAACAAAATTAATGCTTATATACGTGTATCTATACAGAATACTTGAATAAAACTGTTTATTACGATAAAATAATATTTTCAGTAGTATAAAAAATAAAAAACAGTTGAGTAAGCAAAATAATACTATCGCAGATATAATAACAAACTGATTTTTTTCTATTAATTTAAAAAGTCCTATCATAATAAAATAGAATGTAGGATTATTAAATAATATCTTGTTATAATAATTTTTACTTAAATTTAAAGTCTTAAAAATTAATTGAACTATGCTTATAAAAAAAAATAATAATATTAGAGAAAACAAAAAATGTTTTTTTATCGATATACATATTTTTCAAAGTTTAAATTCTTGCAAAAAAAGTATATTTATTTATTAATTTTTAAAAATTTAATTAAATAATGGTTTGTAATTTAGTTTAAATATAAATTTATATTTAAACTAAATTATCTATCAATTTCACCAAAAACGATATCCTGTGTTCCTATTATTGTAACAACGTCTGCTAGCATATGATTTTTTGACATTAAATTTAATCCTTGTAAATGCGCAAAACCTGGTGCTTTAATTTTACAACGATACGGTTTATTTGTAGAATTTGATACTAAATAAACGCCAAACTCCCCTTTTGGTGCTTCTACAAATGTATAAACTTCACCTGTTGGGACAGTAAACCCTTCAGTGTATATTTTAAAATGATGGATTAATGATTCCATTGATTGCTTCATTTCAAAACGGGAAGGTGGGCTAATTTTTCTATCATCTACTTTAATTGGCCCAGTGGTCAATTTGTTTAACGCTTGTTGTATTATATGACAGCTTTGTCTCATTTCTTCAACACGAATTAAATATCTATCATAACAATCTCCATTAACCCCAATCGGAATTTCAAAATCAACCTGATCGTAAGTTTCATAACTTTGGTTTCGTCTTAAATCCCAAGCAACGCCAGAACCGCGAAGCATAACTCCGCTAAATCCCCAATCCATAGCTTCCTTTGCTGTAACAATACCAATATCCACTAATCGTTGTTTCCAAATTCTATTTCCTGTTAATAATTCTTCAAGTTCATTTATGCGATTTTCAAATTGAATTACAAATTCGTATATATCCTTTACCAAACCAACGGGAAAATCTTGAGAAACACCACCTGGACGTATATAAGCGGCATGCATTCTTGCACCTGAAACTCTTTCATAAAATTCCATTAATTTTTCTCGTTCTTCAAATCCCCACAAAAGCGGTGTAAGCGCACCAACATCCATAGCATGACACGTTAGTGCCAATAAATGATTTAATATACGTGTAATTTCTGAAAAAATAACTCTAATCCATTTTGCACGAATAGGTATTTCACATTTTAACAATTTTTCAACTGCAAGCGAGTACGCATGTTCTTGTGCCATCATACTAACATAATCTAATCTATCAAAATATGGTAAAGCTTGATTGTAACTTTTATATTCTATTAATTTTTCGGTTCCACGGTGTAATAATCCAATATGTGGATCAGCTTTTTCAATGATTTCACCATTCAATTCTAATACTAAACGTAATACACCATGCGCTGCAGGATGTTGCGGTCCAAAATTTAAGGTGAAATTTTTTAATTGCTTTGTTTTATTTACTAATTGGTTAACTTTTGTCATTTAGTTTAACAAAATTATTTTTTGGTTTATAATATAAAAATATACAGGTGGCAGGGGTTGAACCCGCACGACTAAAAGTCAATTGAGCCTAAATCAAACATGTCTACCAATTCCATCACACCTGTAATAAAACACAAAAAATTTTTTTATTTAATTTTGGTTTTTAAATTTTCAATAAATTTAAAGAAGTCAAAATTTAAATCTGAATATTTAGTATTGGCAAAAGACGGATATAAATTATTTACGTCTGACGCAATTATTTTATTTAAACAAAAAAGAATAATATTATGATAGTCTTCTTCAGAAATGTAAGACAAAAATTCATAATGTAAAAATATAACTGTACATTTTAAATTTGTACTATTTTGCACTGTTTTTATTTTTTGAATTTGTATTGGAGATAAGATAAATGGATCTTTATCATAACTTCTAAAATAAGACATATTCTTTTTTAAAAAAATAGGTTTATAATTTTTCATTATAAACTGATCCATAAATATATATATATCCGCTACTTGTTGATGTGTAAGGGCTGAGGGAAGTACAAGAAAAGTTATATAATTATGATACTTTTTTTTATTCTTTTTCTTTAAAATAATTGGTATTAAAATTGCGGAAATGCCTAAAATACTACAAATAATAATTTCGACAAATTGTAAATTTATTGAAAATAAAAAAGATATATTGGTACTAAATATTAAGATAACAACATCATTAAATTTGTTTAATATACCAATATTTTGCCTTTCTAAATGATAAAAATTATTTATAAGAATATAGACTATATTTATTAACATAATAACAATTTATATTGTGTTAACTTCTTTTTTAAAAATTCAACACATGGAGATAGCCAGAATTGAACTGACTTTTTATACGTGCAAAGCATATGTTTTACCGAATAAACTATATCCCCATGATATATTATAAATTATGCAAGACTCTTTGTGTTAATCCAGTTTATATAATTAGATAAATTAACGGCTTCTATTACAATAGGCATAAAACCGTGATTTACACCACAAATCTCAGAGCATTGTCCATAATATACCCCCTCTCTTTTTATAAACATACCTATTTGATTCAATCTACCTGGAACTCCATCAAGTTTTACTCCTAATGATGGAACCGCCCAACTATGTATTACATCAGCTGCTGTTATAATTGCTCTAATATGTGATCCTACAGGAAGCAATACGCGATTATCTACCTCTAATAATCTAAGTTGACCTAATTCTAAATCTTCTTCTGGAACCATATAACTATCGTAATTAATAGATTTATTTAATTTATGATTTGCAACATAATCAGAATATTCATAACTCCAGTACCATTGATGTCCAATAACTTTTAATGTAATAACTGGATCTACCATTTCATCCATAGAATATAATAATGCAAATGAGGGTATCGCAACCATCATTAATATAAGACTTGGTGTTACTGTCCACGCGATTTCAATGGCTGTTCCGTGTGTTACATTTGACGCAATTGGATTATTTGATTTTACATGAATCATTAATGTTCTAATTAGCATCCATAATACAAAAATTGCAATAATAATTAAAAAAAAAACTAAATCATTATGTAAATTTACAATACCCTCCATAATTGGAGTTGCGGTATCTTGAAAATATAATTGCCAAGGGGTTGGATGTTCTGCAAATGCTTTATTAAATATCATAATTTCAAAAGTTTACTTTATTTAAAAATACAAAAAAGATTTTTATCGTATATAACAGGCGCTATATATATATATTTCATGTATTTTAAATTATATTAAAGTTAGCGCAATTTTTTAGTATAAAAAATGGAGGAAATAGGATTTGAACCTATGTAGATTTCTCAACAAATTTACAGTCTGTCGCTTTTAACCCCTCAGCCATTCCTCCGGGTTTAAAATATTATTGTTTTTTTATATATGAATGCTTTTTTGATTTTTTATAAAACCAAATTAAATTATTAAAAAATAAATTACTGAACACTTTTATCTTTTCTTTTTTACATTTTTTATTAAATTTTAATCTGGTTTTTTTTAATTTTGTTTTTTTTTTAAATAATAAGTTTTTTGATTGTTTTTTTAATTCAATATTTTTTTGCAGTTTTAATTCATTATTATTCTCATATACATCGGCTTTTATAACTTTTCTTAAATCAAATGAATTAACAAATTCAAAAAATTTTTTTTTTTTAATAAATATACTATTATTGGAAAAATTATTTTCATATTTTAATAATGGGAACATTCTGTAATTTTTTTTATATAAATTATTATTACTGTTTATTGGAATATTTATTTTTTTTTTTAAAAAATTAATTGACAAGTTTTTTTTAGATTTTAAATTTTTTAATTTAGTTTTAAGCACTATAAGTTTTCTTTTTTTTTTTATTTTTAATTTAAATAGTTGGTTAAATTTATATTTTTGATTTTTTATTTTAATTTTTTTATGAATAAAATTATTATTAATGCGTTTACGTTGACAAATCGAAGGTATCCACATATTTGTTGGATATGGTATTTCAATCCAACGTGGGGTATTAAATAAAAAAATGTAATAATTATACTTTAAATTTGTTAAATTAATAGCTTTAATATAACTAGGTAATCTTACTTTATATATTGGTGCATTTAATATAAAATTTTTATATGTATTTGATAATAACTTTTTTTTTAAAGCAGAATCAAATGTTTTAAAAATATATTCATTTGTTTTTATATTAGTTTTTATTTTTAAAAATTGAGTATTTATTCTTTTTATGCAAATCACTTGACCATTTGATAATAAATACCCGGGCGTTGTAACTAGTTCATTATCAACAAATACGTTTTTATGGCTAATCAATTGACGTGCAGCATTTGGTGTTTTTACTAAATTGGTTCTAACTAAAACTATATCTAAACGTCTTTCAAGGATATGATACAACTTTATATAATTTTCTTTTGTTTTAACACCCTTCAAATAGTGACTATTAGACATCCCAATATATTTCTTAAATTGCATTTTTGTCATATTAGGATAGTAATTTTTAAAAATTTTTTTTGTATATAATTTAAGATTGAACCAAATATTACGACTTCTATGTAACTTTTTTTTTCTTTTTTTTAATTTCCATTTTATTTTTTCTTTAAAAATTAAAAATTCAGTATTATTTAACCAAAAATTTCCTTGTTTAAATTTTTGATGTATTTTGTATTTTTGCATATTATATTATTAAATATACGATCCAATATACCCGCTATCGGACTTGAACCGATACCCTGTGGTAGGAGTAGATTTTAAGTCTACCGTGTTTACCAATTACACCAAGCGAGTTTAGTAAATTTTACTCCCATTTTCCCCTAAATAAAAAACTTAGAGTATTGTGAGGTTTGAATAATTTTCACTCTTCGAATTCGGTATGGGATCGGGTGTTTCAACATGATTAAAATTTATTCAATTTTAATCGTTTTCATTAGAATTAAATTAAATATTTTTATTTTTAAATTATATGTTTTATTAGTACTTTTTTACTTTATAAATTACTTTATTTTACATAAAAAGCCTATTAAAGTTATGATCTTTAACTTAACTAAGAGAAGCAAAAGAAAAATTTCTTACTTAGATACTTTCAGTAATTATTTTTTCTCGACGTAGCTACTTGGCTATGCATATAACAAATATACAACCAATCCACAATAGGTCAATCCATTCTGGTCCTCTCGTACTAAGAACAGACTCTTTATTTTCTCTTAAAATCAACAGTAGATAGGGACCAAACTGTCTCACGACGTTCTAAACCCAGCTCACGTACCACTTTAATGCCCGAACAGGGCAACCTTTGGAACCTTTTTCAGCTCCAGGATGTGATGAGCCGACATCGAGGTGCCAAACAACCCCGTCGATAAGAGCTCTAGAGGGTCATTAGCCTGTTATCCCCAACGTACCTTTTATCCGTTGAGCGATGATCTTTCCACAAAGTATCACCGGATCACTATGACCAACAATATAAAAATTTATATCATTTCTGTTTGGCTTGTATGCCTTACAGTCAAGCAAATATATACCATTGCGCTCTAAAATAAGTTTCCAACTTATTTGAATTTGCCTTCGTACGCCTCCGTTACTCTTTAGGAGGCCACCGCCCCAGTGAAACTACCAATCATATACTGTCTATAAAAAATTATATTAGATCAAAAATATTTTTTGGGTAGTGTTTCATTAATGCTTAAATAGTTAACTTGCGTTAAAATCTAATAAGCTCCTACCTACTCTACACATAAAAAATTTTTGAGCAATAAATGAGTGCAGTAAAGGTGTATGGGGTCTTTCCGTCTAGCTGTTGATACTCCGTATCTTCACGGAGATTCCAATTTCGCTGAGTTTATGTTGGAGACAGTGGGGAAGTCGTTACACCATTCGTGCAGGACGGAACTTACCCGCCAAGGAATTTCGCTACCTTAGGACCGTTATAGTTACGGCCGCCGTTTACCAGAGCTTATATTTGGGGCTTGTACCCCGCCTTTTTACTTGCTGGCACCGGGCAGGTGTCAGACCCTATACATCATTTTTTTAATTTTGCAGAGTCCTGTGTTTTTAGTAAACAGTCGCTACCCCCTATTTTATGCTACCTATAATAAAATAGGTACTCTTTCTCCCGAAGTTACAGAGTCAATTTGCCGAGTTCCTTCAACATAATTCTCTCATTCACCTTAGTATGTTCTACTTGCCCACCTGTGTCGGTTTAGGGTACAGTATTAACATGAAATAGTTATTTCCTGGAAATTTAATGTAAACATTAATTATAAAAAAGAATACATGAAAATTTCGTCACTTATTTCGTTAAAAAAATTTTTATATTTTAACCCCATCAAATTATACAAATGTACTCTTTTTAGGGACTGTATAACTCTTACGCGGTTAATCCTTTCGTAGAAACCCTTAGGCTTTCGGTGATAAAGTTTAAATACTTTATTTTGACGCTACTCATGTCAGCATTCTCACTTGTAATATTTGCCTGTTATTTTACAATAACATTTAATCAATATATACAACGTTCCGCTACCAATATTTTAACAATGATATTATATTAAAATATTTTGTAATTTCGGTAAAAGACTTTAGCCCCGTTACATTTTCGGTGCTCAAAAACCTTTTTAATATAATTATTAAAAAAAGACCAATGAGCTTTTACGCTTTCATTAAAGGATGGCTGATTCTAGGCCCACCTTTTGGTTGTTTTGGTTAATGAACATCCTTTTTTCACTTAGTCTTTATTTTGGGACCTTAATTTACAATCTGGGCTGTTTCCCTTTTGACGTTGGACCTTAGCACCCAACGTCTGTCTGTTTTAAATATTTAATTATGTATTCTGAGTTTAATTAAGTTTGGTAAAGCTTTGGGCCCCCCTAGCTTATTTAGTGCTTTACCCCATAAAAATAAATTAAAACGCTCTACCTAAATAGATTTCGCGGAAAACCAGCTATGTCCAAGTTTGATTAGCCTTTCACCCCTATCCACAAGTCTTCCCCATCTTTTGCTACAGATGTGAGTTCGGCCCTCCATTACCTTTTAAAGTAAATTCAGCCTGCTCATGGATAGATCACTTGGTTTCGGGTCAAATAAAAATAACTTAATATAAAATTATCACCTTCATTTTGCCTCCTATTTTAAGCTTGCTATTTTTATTTACTTGCTGACCCATTATGCAAAAGGTACGTTGTTATAAATTGATATTTACTTCAACTGCTTATAAGTATTAGGTTTCAATTTTTCAAAATTCTTACATCATTCCCTTACGGTACTTGTACACTATCGATTTTATAATAATATTTAGATTTAGAGGGTGGTCCCCCTTTCTTCAAACAAAATTTCTCGTGTTTTGTTTTACTTAACAACTAAAATTATTTTTTTACGGGGCTTTAACCCTATACTGCCGGAAATTTCATTCCGTTTAAAAAATAGGTTTTTTAGTTAAATCTTTTTCGCGTTCGCTCGCCACTACTTACGAAATCTCGGTTGATTTTTTTTCCTGCGACTATTTAGATGTTTCAGTTCATCGCGTAATTTTATTTTAATCATAAAGTTTTCTTTTAGGGAATTAAATAATTAATTTTCGTTATAGTACGCCCTTTTTTATTATATAATCTAGATTTCCACTCTAATACTGTTTTAATTTAAAAATTCAAAAAATATTTAATTTACCACTTTAAAAAACAAGTGGTTTTTTTATTATTTTAAAGCAAGTTACATTTTTTTCTGAGGCTTTTCACCCTCAGGATCATCTTCTTTTGGAGGCCCAAATAATCCCACCCAAAGAATTGCCATAATATAAGCTGATATTAAAGTAGACATTCCACCCTCCGGTGTCTCTTCATGTGCATAATAATAATAAACACTACATATTGTAAAAAAACATATAATTGATATAAGAGGTGGAAACGTTCTCACAAATTTTTGTCTCAGAGATACGTAAACTCTACGTAATATTGTTCTTTTAAGAAGATGTTCTCGAACTCGAGTTTTGTGTGATCGCAAAAAACCTAACATAATATGATCCATTAATAAATACACTATACCAAGATCTATAATATGTTCAACTATCTCTTTAAAATAAAAACTATATGGTGCTACTGTTGGTGCGGGACCATACATTAAATAATATAGACTATGATGAGGAACCGCATGCAATTGATAGTCTGATGGCCATGCCATCCATTCGCAAAAAAGCAATAACATAAAAGTGAAAATACCAAGGGTACGTTCTCTAATTATATAAGGTTGTTCCGCATAGTATTTTGTAAATGCATAAGTGTATAACTGAATCGTTTTTTTCCAAAATTCTATCCAATAACGATGTATAAAGTATCTTGTTGACGTTTTATGTTGAAGATAAGACCACTCAAGATTTATCCAATCAATCTGACCAGCAAGTGCTGCTTTCACAACATATGGAGAATAATGATAATTAATTGATCGGCATGTTGTTACTAATATAAAAAGAGGCAATAATAACATAAAAAAGTGATCAACCGGTTTATAAAAAAATACGGAATCAAAAACATAGTTAAGAACATATTTGTTATGCGCTAAAATTAGCTTTGTTTGTAATTCTAGCAGGCCATCTGAATTTGATAAAATCACAGCTTTTACTTGATCATAATAATAACCCGAGTACTCATAAAGATCATCACAATTTACAATAAAATAATTAAAAAATTTATTTAATGAATCTTTTACTATATCTGGAACTAAGCTTGACATGAAAGATGGTATTTTATATCTATGCAGTAATGGCCAAAATACTATTTTTGTTACAAAAAGATTGACTATTGTTCCATATAAGTGACAAAAGACATAAAAAGGCACCATAAGTAACGAAAAAATTAATGCATGACACACCGGTTTTACACGGTTTCCATGTCGGTTATAGAATTGAGTACATAACGCTTTTATTTTTTTTATATTTTTTTTTATTTTTATTTTTTTAATTTTTTTACGCAGTTTAAAATAAAAATTGTTAGATTTCCGAATAAATTTTTTGATTTTTTTTCTAATAAAGTAATTTATCACCATAATTGTTTTATAATTTTATTTTAGATTTCCGAATAAATCTTTTGACTTTTTTTATAATAAAGTAGTTTACCATTATAATTGTTTTATAATTTTTTTTATAATTTTATTTTAGATTTCCGAATAAATCTTTTGACTTTTTTTATAATAAAATGGTTTACCATTATAATTATTTTATAATTTTTTTTTATAGTTTTATTTTAAATTTCCGTTGGTTTTTTTTATAATTTTATTTCGTATATATAGGCATATATACTATACTACATTACTTTAAAGAAATTAATACATTTTAACCCAAATTTTTGTAAATTATGCTTTTTATCCAGCCACAGGTTCCCCTACGGCTACCTTGTTACGACTTCACCCCAATTACCCACCCCTCTTTAGCTTTTTATTTTCCCAAATAAAACACTTCGAGAAAGACAGATTTTCGGCGTGTGACGGGCGGTGTGTACAAAGCCCAGGTACATATTCACCGCAACATGCTGATTTGCGATTACTAGCGATTCCAACTTCATGTTTTCGAGTTGCAGAAAACAATCCGTACTAAGATTATTTTTTAAGATTAGCTCCGGATATCTCCATTGCGACTTTTTGTTATAATCCTTGTAGCACATGTGTAGCCCAGTTCATAAGGGCCATAAAGACTTGACGTCATCCTCACCTTCCTCCTTTTTTTTAAAGGCAGTTTTTTTTAAGTGCCACCAATATATTAATGTTGCAACAAAAAATAAGGGTTTCGTCCGTTAATTAAGAAGTTAATCTAACGCCTCACGGCACGGACTGACGACAGCCATGCAGCACCTGTAAAAATTGTAATAATAGTTAATTAAAACTATATTATTTTTATGCAAGAACTGGTAAGGTTTTTCGTGTATTGTCGAATTAAACCACATGCTCCACCGCTTGTGTAGGCCCCCGTCAATTCCTTTGAATTTCATTCTTGCGAACGTACTTCTCAGGCGGAGTATTTAACGCGTTAGCTAAATTTCTGATTATTTTATAACCAAAAATGAATACTCATCGTTTACAGCGTGGACTACCAGGGTCTCTAATCCTGTTTGCTCCCCACGCTTTCGCACCTCAGCGTCAGTTTTTACCCAGATAAATGTCTTCACCATTTGGTATTCCTTTTCATATCAACACATTTTATCGTTCCTTGAAAAATACTAATATCCTCTATAAAAACTCAAGTTTACAAAGAACTTAAGATAACTTTTTCTTATAAAAAAGATTTAAATCTTTATTTGTAAACCGCCTACATGCCCTTTACGCCCAATCATGATGAATAACACTCGCCCCCCCCGTATTACCGCGGCTGCTGGCACGGAATTGGCCAGGGCTTTTTGACCGGCTACTCTCATTATGCTCACCAGTTAAAGAGTTTTACAATCAAATAAACTTTCACAAGTCATCGCTTATTTCACTCACGTAGTATTGCTGGATCAAGCTTGCGCTCATTGTCCAATATTCCTCACTGCTGCCTTCAATTGAAGTCTGGGCCTTGTTTCAGTCCCGGTGTGGCTGATCATCCGCAAAGATCAACTAAAGATCATAGACTTGGTAAGCCATTACCTTACCAACTATCTAATCTTATAAGAGCTTATCTTTCAGCGATACTATAATTTTTATAGTATCTTTCATTCTTTTTAAATTTAATTGCTATTCACGTTTTATAAACGCTTATTGCAAACTAAAAGGTAAATTCTCTTATTTTACTCACCCGTACGCCATGCTATTACGCATTCGACTTGCATGTGTTAAGCATACTACCAGCGTTCATTCAGAGCCAGGATCAAACTCATATCGTAAATTATTAATGCAAATGTATATGTAATGTAGTATAAAATATAAACAGAATTTTTTTATTATTTAGATAAAAAACAATAGTATCTGATTAAGCGTTTTTCTGACGTTGTTCGTAATACATTACAACTGGTAATTTACTATAATAATTAGGTAAAATACATTATGTATAAAAATGAATATTATTTAAAAGCAATCGATTATAATTTAAAAAAAATTACATATTATTTAATTTAATTATTAATAAGATTTAATGATATATATATATATTTTATTTTTATATTTAAATTGTAAATTATGTTGTTACCCCCTAACATTGGGCCCATTACAGGCCCATGTAGTCACGCATTAGTGAGTTCGCTTACCAGGGTTTTTTTGAGGCGAGGGGTAGAAGGACTCCAACCTTCAATTCTTATGAGTCACTCGTACTTAAACTTCGCAACCTTTTCTAGCATATGTTTTAGGCCTTTAAACTATACCCCCCTTTTTATTCATGTTTTTATTATATTAAATAATTTGCAAAAATATTTATTAGAGACTTACTATTGATTAGCTTATATTATATAAAACAATAATAATAGAGTAATTTTTGATGAAAATTTATTAAAATATGTTTATTAGATTATAATTATAAACAACAACTAAATATATTTTAATTTTGCTGTGATTGTTTAATTATTGAAAAAATGTTATAATATTATAAATCATTTGTTATTAATATATTATTATTTAATTTTAAATTTAAAAACCATAATGTAAACACGTGTTGTAAACAAAAAAACAAATACTGTCGATTTTATTCTCCTGTATGCAATTTAATTACAAAAACTTCACAAAATAAACGCGTCAATTTTAGTAAATAAAATTATTTCAGATTATGTATTTTTCTTATGTTATTTGTCATATACAAAAACAAGTAAGCTACTTTAGTGATCAGCTAAAAAATATTGCATAAAAAAATAAAGCTTGCTGAGAAACGATCAATTAAAATTTAAAAAAAAATTACATATTATATAATTTAATAATTAATAAGATTTAATGATATATATATATTTTATTTTTATATTTAAATTGTAAATTATGTTGTTACCCCCTAACATTGGGCCCATTACAGGCCCATGTAGTCACGCATTAGTGAGTTCGCTTACCAGGGTTTTTTTGAGGCGAGGGGTAGAAGGACTCCAACCTTCAATTCTTATGAATCACTCGTACTTAAACTTCGCAACCTTTTCTAGCATATGTTTTAGGCCTTTAAACTATACCCCCCATAATTATAATATATGCTGTGTTATATAAAGTGTAGTATTTATTCAAAATAAAATAATATTAGTTTCGTGCGGAAATTGGATTTGAACCAATAATCTTTGGATTATGAGCCCAAAGTGTTAACCAATTACACTATTCCGCATTAATATACTTTAATTATAATTACTAAATTATTTATATATATTTTATTTGTTCTTCTCAGATAAGATTTGAACTTATAACATTGCGGTTAACAGCCGCACGCTCTACCATTAAGCTACTGAGAAAGAATTTAAGTAACAATATTTTTTTAAATATTTATTATATTAACAATAAAATTAATGTGCAACAAAATATTCCATACACAAAAATCAATACTAATTTAAATAAAAAGTCAACTAAAATTCGTAAAAGCGTATTTTGATAATAATCTTCTAAAATTGAATGAAAACCTAATTCTAAATGTAAAAAGCAAAAAAAAAATAACATAAATACATAATTGACCATAAGTATAAGTGGGCTTATTAAAAATAGTGATGTTACTTTTTGGGTATACCATTCAATTTTTCCTAACTGTAAATTGTTAAAAAGGTTCATAAAAATATTTTATATACTATAAATATAGAGTATTTTATTTTACAATTTTTTTTATCTTTTTTTTCCAATAAATATTATTATACAGATCATTTATTGCAATAAAATTAGTAAAAAGTTTACTATTAACAAATGGTAAAAAAATTGAACATTTATTTGATAAAATAACTTGTATTTGTTTTGTAGCAATATGATATTTTTTTTTCATTTATTTTTTATATTTAATACAATTTATTTTAAAATTGTTATTAATTTTAATATTATTATTTTTATTTTTTATAATATCAAAAATATTGTAGTATTTATTATTAAAAAAATCAAAAAATAAAATATTATCTACTAATTTATCTCTAGATTTTAATAATTTTTTCTCAACTGCAGAATATATAATGGTTTGTATATTCAAATTTTCTCGTATATGTAAATATCTTTTTAATGTAACTTTTTTTATTTTGTTTTCTGACCAAATATTTTGAATATGCATACTTTTTTCTTTTGAATAAATAAAACAGCCCTCAAAGTTAGCATTTAAATTATAATAGTTTAAAAATCTATTTTTTTTTATTGAATTAATATAGTTTGAAAACAAATTTACATTTTTATTAAAAAACGAAGAATTTAATAATTTTAAATTTTTCATAATATATTTCTTAAATTAAAATATGTATAAATATACAATAAAATTATTCCCACTCAAGCGCTCCTTTAAACCATTCATAAATAAATCCTATTGTCAATATTATTAAAAAAATTAACATTGACAAAAATCCAACAACAGCGGTTTGTTGTAATGTTAAAGCCCATGGAAATAAAAATACAACTTCCAGATCAAAAATAATAAATAATATAGATACAAGGTAAAAACGAATATCGAAGGTGTTTCTTGCATCTTCAAATGGGTTAAATCCACATTCATAAGCAGAAACTTTTTCACTATCTGTTTTTTGTAGTGCAAAAAAGTATGATGCACCAAAAATTACACCAGCTAATATTATACTAACAATAAAAAAAAGAAAAAGATCAAAATATTGATTATATAATAAAACCAAATTCATAGTTTATGTTGATTATTATAATAAAAATTAGGTTATGATAAAAGACAAGGGCGAAAGGAATTGAACCCTTATTATTAATTTTGGAGACTAATGTTTTTCCATTTAAACTACACCCTTAAATTTTACGGGAAAGACGGGAGTTGAACCCGCGACAAATGGCGTGACAGACCACTACTCTAACCAACTGAGTTACTTCCCCTAATTAATAACAATAGATGATAACGGACTTGAACCGCTAACCTATTCGGTGTAAACGAACCGCTCTGCCGATTGAGCTAATCATCTTAATTAAATTTGGGTATACTCTCTGACAGATTTGAACTGACGTTTTCACCGTGAAAAGGTGATGTCCTAACCCCTAGACGAAGAGAGCTACAAGTTAATTATATATATATATATGTATTAATTTTTTATCATTTTTATGGCTGTTTGAAAATCTTTATTTATTTGTTTATTTAAATCTTGTTTTTTAACATTTAATTTTTTATGCAATGTTAATACAATAGCTCCAATTAAGCTAACTAGTAAAATAAAAGCAGACAATAAAAAATAATAAGAATATTGTGTATATAAAATAAAAAATTGATGTGTATTTGTTATTACAGTTGAATTTGTATTATCAATATTAAAATATAAGTTGTTTAATAAATTACTATAATAATTTAAAAAAAAATTTAATTGTTCATTATTTTCAAATGATAATATATTTAAAACACTAGCAAAAGAATCATTTGGTATATTTGTATAAATTAAAGAAAAAAATATAGTTATAAAAAATACTTGAGCGCTTATAATTAATCGATAATTTTTAATTTGAGTAATTTTAATATTTAACATCATAACAACAAAAAGAAACAAAATTGCAATTGCACCAAGATACACAACCAAAAAAAGCATAGCTAAAAATTCAGCACCTAACATAATTAATAAACCTGCTGCATTAAAAAAAACAAGTATTAAACAAAATACAGAATAAATAGAACTATGTGTAGTTACAGCGATGAAACTGCTTATAATAGCTCCAAGTGAAAAAAGTATAAAATAGAAATATGACGCAACAATTAATTCAGGTATGTACACAAAATATATGTTATTTTAGTTAAATACAAATTAAAATATAGAAACAAATATACTATTTTTTATTAGGATGGAATGGGATTTGAACCCATGGCATTTACAAATGCGCTAGTTTTCAAGACTAGTACTTTAAACCACTCAGACATCCATCCGATTATATTTTATTTTTTAACGAAAAAAAACATTGGAAATATATATTGTAATAAAAAAATAACCATTTAAACAAATTAATATTAGATAGTGAAATAAATTCTATTTGTAAAGAATTTATTTTTTTATTTTCGAACAATTTTTTATAAGTTGGATTTAAATATAAATAACGGTTTTGATATTTAATTATAATATTTAATGCTAAATTATTATTTATAATATAATTTATTAAATCAGTTTCACTTCTAAATCTAGAAAAAATAATATTTCCAACAAAACAATCTCTTAAAGTGTTATTTTTATGAAACAAATATTTTGTAGCTGTTGTTCTATTTATACTAATTTTATTTTTATTAATATTTGTTTTACTTAATTTATTATATGTAGTATAGTTATCATTCATTATTATATCCGTGACCATTTGTATTGTTTTATTTTGTTTAATTTGTTTATCATTGTTAACTAAATCCAACATATTATAAAAAATGGCATAATTTGTTTGCAATAATTTATTTTGAATTCGTAAAGATTTTATTTTTTTTTTTATAATATTCATTAATTATATATATATATATACAAAATTTAAAAATAGCGAAAGTAGGATTTGAACCTACGGCACACGGATTATGATTCCATTGTTATAACCGCTAAACTATTTCGCTCTCAAATAAAAACTACATATTTTTGTTGTTTAGAAGTGGAATTGAACCACTGACCCAAAAATTTTCAGTCTTTTGCTCTACCAACTGAGCTATCTAAACTTTAAATTATAATTTAATTTTTTTTTTTACCAGGTTTTATTCTTAATTGTTGATTTGCTAAAATAATACCTTTATTTGAATATATTTCTGGAAATTTTAACAATTGAATTTTTTTTGCAAAATTTGTTAGCTTTTGTTTATTAAAACTTGCTAATATAATTTTATTTTTTTTTCTACAAGAAATTATTAATTCTTCAGGAACAGGCACATAAATTTTATGACTAAATCCTAATTTAAATTTAAGAAAAAATTTATTTCTTTGTTTTATAAAAAATTTAAATACTCTAAAACCCAATCCATTTAATTTCAAAGAGGTTCGAAAAAATTGTTGACCATTTACAGTAAAATTTTTAATTAAATTTATACATTTATTTTTATATAAATCTTTAGCAATAAACTTCAGCTTGCTTGTTGCATTTTGATAAAAGTGTAAAAAAGTATAATTACCCAAAAAATTAATTTTTTTATTATGATCGTTTGTTTTACATTTTATAATAATAATTTTTTTTTCTTTATTTATATAATAAGCATCTAATAAATTATTTTTTATCTGAAAATTAGCAAATTTAGTCATTATTTATTAATTTATATATTTTATTTATTTAATTTTTATTTTTCACTTTAATAATTATAACGTTTAATTCCAGAAATTTTTCCATTCGAAGCTAATTCCTTAAAAATTATACGAGATATTCCAAATAATGAAACATTCCCCCGACTTCTTCCAGAAAGAGAGCAAACCGAATTATATTTTGTATGCGTTGCTTTTTTTAAAATTTTAGAAAAATTATTTAGCAAAAAATATTTATCGTTACTAGAAATGTTTTCTGATCTTAATAAAAATAATAATATTCTTTGTTTAATTTCAAGTTTTGTAATATTATTTTTTCGTATTTTATTCTTATATATATTAATTTTCATAAAATAAAAAATTATTTATTAAAACTTAATTTACTATTTATTTTATTAATGGAAATTGTATTGAACTTAAAAAAATGGGTATATTTTCTGGTTTTCCTACCTTTTCAAATAGTATAAAAATGTTTATTCCAAAATTTAATTCTGTTTTTAAATATTGATTTTCTATATCTTCAAATGGTATGACTGATTTTATTCCAAATGCGAATGTGAATTGTTTTTTTAATTGCTTAATAGCTTTTATTTCCAATGCTTTAACTTTTGGAAAATATAAAAAAATTAATTTATCGACAAAAAAATATAAATTTAATTTTTGTAATGTAACCAAACATCCCAAAGCCTGTCCCTTTCGTAATTGAAAAGAGGAAACGGCATTTTTTGATATTGAAATTATTGGTCGTTGAAAAGCTAATAATTCAAAACAACCGTAAAGCGGATACATAATCGTAGGATCCATTAATAGTTTTTTTTGATTTGATTGTAATATAATCTTTTTTTTTTTTGGAATTTTATAAACATTTCTAGTATTTAATTTTAAAATTAAATCAAAATTTACTAAATGCTTAATATGATATTTTAATCGTTGCTGCATTCTATATATATAATTTATAATCTTCGTGATTTTTTTTGCCTACAATTGCCATGCGCTACTGGTGTAATATCTTTTATTTTTAGAATTCTAAATTTAGCTTTTTTTAATAATTTTATACAGGTTTTTCGCTTTTTTCTATTAACACCTTTTATATATAAATAAATTTTGTTTAAATTATTATATTTTAATTTTTTAATTAAGTATTCAGTTGTTATCTCAACCGCATAAAGTGACGACCTTTTAGCTTTTTTAAAACCTGCTAAACCTGCTGAAACTGAAAATAATACCTTATTTTTTTTATCAGTTAATGTAAAAAAAACATTATTAAATTTTATATTAATATAGAGTTTACCAAGTGTTTTAACATTATTTTTTATTTTTTTTTTCTTTATTTTAGCATAATTATATTTAGTTATAAAATTATAATATTGTTCTTTTATAAATTTTTTTTGTTTTAATTGCATGGATGTTAAAATAAAAGTAAAAAAATAGGGTTAAAAATCAGTTAATTATACATATTTAATTAATTTTTTAGTTTTTGCATTTGTATGTGTTCTTTGTCCACGTACCGGCAACTTTAATGTATGCCGTATACCTTTATAACTGCTTATTTGAACTAAACGTTTAAAATTTGATTTTATTTGATTTTGTAAATCAATCTCTACATAATAATTATTTTCGATATATTGTGAAAGCAATATTGTTTGATTTCGACTTAATTTTTTTACTTTACAAAAAGGTGTAATTAATAATGCGCTACAAATCTTTTTTGCCCTGCTCAAACCAATTCCAAATATTTTTTGTAAGGCAACAAAAACATAATCTTCTAGAGGTAAAAAAACGCCTAAAATATGCATAAGTACTTTATTTAAATAGAAGACAGAATTGGTAATCCGTCAAATGCTAATAAAAATCCTGCGACAAAAAATAACCATGCTAAACTAAATGGTAAAAATACTTTCCAGCCTAAATACATTAATTGATCATATCTATAACGAGGATACGCAGCTCTAACCCATATAAAAGTAAATGCGATTAAAGCAACTTTTATACCAAACCAAAAAAATCCCGGTATCAACGTAAATGGATAAATATTAATAAAGGGGTACCATCCACCAAGAAATAAAATTGTAATCATACTACTCATAAGTAATATATTAGCATATTCTCCTAAAAAAAATAATGCAAAGCCCATTGCTGAGTATTCTACATTATAACCCGCAACTAATTCAGCCTCTGCTTCTGGTAAATCAAACGGTGCTCTGTTTGTTTCAGCTAATGCTGAGACAAAAAACATAATGAATAACGGAAAGTGTGGAAAAATAAACCATATATTATGTTGTGCTAAAATAATTTTATTTATATTTAAACTTCCTACGCATAATATAATAGAAATTATTATTAAACCAATGCTAATTTCATAAGAAATCATTTGAGCCGCGGATCTTAATGACCCTAAAAACGCATATTTTGAGTTACTAGACCAACCAGACATTATAATACCGTAAACAGCTAAAGAAGAAATAGCAAATAAATAAAGAATCCCTACATTAAGATTTGAAAAAACTGTATCCCAATTAAAAGGTATAACAGCCCAACCCATTAAACTTAACATAAAAGTTAATATAGGGGCAAATAAAAAAATTATTGTATTGGCACTATTTGGAAAAATTGTTTCTTTTATAAATAATTTTAATCCATCTGCTAATGGTTGTAATAACCCCCAAAAACCAACAATATTGGGTCCTTTTCGTTGTTGCATACTTGCCATTACTTTTCTTTCCGCTAATGTCAAATAAGCAACCGCAATTAAAAGTGGTATAATAATTGTTAAAGTGCTTAAAATTGTTTTAATTACAGAATAAATATAAACCATAATTTCAATCTATCAATTTACTAAAAAATAAATATATATATATATTAATGAGCGGAATAACGGATTTGAACCGATAACAAATGCCTTGGCAAGGCAACACTCTGCCATTAAGTTAATTCCGCAATTAAAATTATTAATTTTTAATATAATTTTAAATTTAATGGTACATTTTTTTGAAATATATATTTTAATTCTTTTGCGGCTGACCCTCTTATTCTATTACCAGCAGGAACATTTTTTTTGTTTAATAACAACGCTCCGTTTGATTTATGCTTAATCATAATGCCATTTGATTTTAAGCGTTTTTTTTTTAATCTATAAACAATTGCGGACAAAACTTCACCTTTTCGAATTTTAGATTGTGGTTTTACTTTTTTTGTAGAAATTATAATTTTATCGCCTATAGTTGAATAACGTTGTGATTTTAAAATTTTTATACATTTTACAGATTTAACGCCAGAGTTATCTAAAATTTTTATACTTGTACCAAATTGAATCATAAACCTTTTTGTATGCGTAAAACAAATATCGTATAAGCTTAGCAGGACTTGAACCTGCACGCTTTCCGTTATGAGCGGAACGTTGTAACCAATTCAACTATAAGCTTTATCTATATAAATATTAAAAACCAATAAGAACAGTTTTTATTGGCAATTTAGAACAAGCGTATGTCAACGCAGATTTTGCTAAATTTGGTTTAATTCCACCGATTTCAAATATTATTCTACCCGCACCAATACTACTGACCCAATGATCTACACTACCCTTACCTTTACCCATACGAACCTCAGCTGGTTTTTTTGTTATTGGTTTATTCGGAAAAATACGTAACCAAATTTTACCTGATCTTTTTATAATTCTATTAATTGCTATTCTGGTTGATTCTATTTGAGAGGCGGTAACATAGCCGTACTCCATTGACTTTATACCAAACTTACCAAATTTTAACGTAGTTACTGCAAATTCTTTTTTTTTATATGTACCTTTTTGTATTTTTTTAAATTTAATTTTTTTTGGTTGTAATAACATAATCTTATTTAATATTTACTTCTTTTATAGGTCGTAAAAACAACCATGTTTTAACACCAATTGTACCTCGTTTTGAATAAATAGTTTTATAAGAATAAATTATATTATTATTTATTGTATGTAACGGTAATTGACTTTTTCCACCAAACGGATTATTACTCTGAATCCATTCTGTTCGTGCAATTTGAGATTTTCCTAACCTTCCAGATAAGCTTATTTTTGCCCCAACAATTCCTTGTTTAAATCGCTTTTGGATATGAAAAATTGTTTTTCTAAATATTATTCTAAAATTTTTTCTTTGTTTAAAAGATTTTTGAATTAATAAATTAATCATTTCCGGATATAAATTTAAACTTTTGCTTCTATAAATTACTAATTGTGTTTTTAACCCAGTTAAAGTGACAATCCATTTTTGAATTTTTTTTAATATAAAAGAAATTTTTTTTTTTATTTTTTTTTTCCTTTTAAGACGGAGTTTTGTTCTTATTTTAAAAAACCAAGGTTTTCTAAATGAAAATATTTTTAAATAAATAATTATATTCGACAGACTACGATAAATATTTATTTCTGAAAAAATAATTTTCATTTTTTTTAAAACAGCTTTTATATATTTTTTTATAATATAGTCTTGACTAAAAAAAATTTCCATTGAATTAAAACTTAAACCAATTGTTTCATCAATAGCTGTATTGTTTAATCTAAAAAGTATTGGATTTATTTTTTTGCCCATTTTTTATTTTTATTATTTTTTTTCTTATGTGCACAAGGTAATTTAGTTAAACAAAATTCACCTAATTTATGACCAACCATTTGTTCTGTAATAAGTACAGAAACAAATTTTTTTCCATTATATACGCTTAATTTATTATTTATAAAATTTTTTACAATTTCAGAATTTCTTGACCACTCTTTATTTATTATTGTTTTTTTTTGTTGCTTATTTATAAGATATTTTTTAATTAAATTTGATTTTATAAAATTACCTTTCCAACTAGCGCGAGTCATATGATTTTAAATAATATTAAAAAAGAAGATTATTTTTTCTTTTTTAAAATAAAAGCTTTCTTTTTGTTTGTAAATTTTGCAGTTGGTTGACCTTTAGTAAAACGACCGTAGGGTGTAACAGACGGGCGCCCCCCGTTAGTACGTCCACCATGAGGATGATCAACAGGATTCATTGCGATGCCTCGAACAGAAGGGCGTTTATTTAACCATCTTGATCGACCCGCTTTTCCAATTTTTTCTAATTTATGATCTTGATTAGAAAGCCCGCCAATAGTGGCCTTGCAGTAACTTGAAACTAATCGAATTTCTCCCGAAGGTAGACGTATTGCAGAATATTTTTCATTTTTAAGATTATTTATATAGTTTTTAAATTTAAAATTAAGCGTTTTATTATGTGCCATAATTTGTGCATAGGCGCCCGCAGCTCTTATAAGTTGCCCGCCATGTTTTAATTTTAATTCAATATTATTAACGATAGTCCCTGTGCTTATATTTAATAAATTGTATGTATTTCCACCATTTAAAAACGTATTATATTCTGTTAAACAACTAGAATTAATTAGAATATCCCCCACTTTTAGTTTTGATGTAGCTATAATATTTGAAATAAACCCATTATAATTATATAATGTTCCTATAAACGCAGATTTATTTGGATCATAATTTAATGCTTTAACTAAGTACATTTGATTAAAGTGTCTTTTGTAATCGGTTATATAGTAATTTTTTTTATGCCCACCTCCTCGGTGTCTAATAATTATTTTTCCACTATTATTTCGGCCACCTTTGTTAATACCTAATTTTTGAGAGAATAATTGTTTAGGTATGCAATTTTTATTTTTTTTTACACGTTTTGTTTGTAAAAAAAACCGCAACGATGGTGTTACAGGTGCTTTTTGAATACAGATCATAGTTTTATTTAAAAGAAATAAAAATACAACAAAAATTTATAAAATAAAGAAAGGCGAATAAAGAGAATTGAACTCTTAACTTACAGAATCACAATCTGTCACTCTAACCATTTAAGTTATACTCGCCGTTTTTACTTTGTATTTTTTTAAATTTTTTATTGTATATATATAATTTATTACATAGCAAATAAAATTAAAAAAACAATCATTAACGCGAATAATGCGATTGCTTCTGTTAAAGCAAAACCTAAAATCGCATATTTGAATAAATCTTTGGTTAATGATGGATTTCTTGCTACTGAATTAATTAAAGAGCTGAATACATTACCAATACCAATACCTGCACCAGCTAAGGCAATTGTTGCTAAACCAGCACCAATTAATTTTGCGCTTTCTAACATAAAATATAATTAAATATAGTTGAGAATAAATTTAAATAAAAAAGTCCTAGATGTATTTGTATAAAAATATTTAATTATTTATTATATGGAGTTAATAAAAAGTATGATGTTGTATTTTTTATTAAAGATAAACTGTTTATTGCATTTTTTATATTATTATTTTTATAATCAAAAATATAAGAACCCCCTTTGCTTGTTTCTACAGATAAAATAAATAAATTAATTTTACGAATTTTTTTTGATAAGCTAAATAAAGGTATAACGTAGTATATATTTACTAAATAAAAAGTTACAAAACAAATAAAAAACCAAGTAGATTGGGATAAATAATTAGTAAAATCTAATTGTGGCATACTAAATTATGTGTATATAATAATTAACTATAAATATTTTGTATAATTCGTTGAATAAGCTCCAAATTTTTTTCTTTTTTTTTAAATATAAACTCATTATATTTATTTGATATGTACAATTTATTATTTAATAGCAATTCCACAAATTGAGATTGAAGCATACTTGATAAAAATACTGAACTATCGTCTAATTGAATTTTTGAATATAAATTTTTATTATAATTTTTTGAATTATTTTCTAAAAATGTTAATTGTTTTTTTGTTTGAATTATTATTAGCAATTTTGATAAAATGTTAATAAGAATTTTTAAACGTTGAGTTTCTAAATTAAATTTTATTTCTTTTGGTATATTTAAAATTTTAATAGCATAATATAATAAAATAAAAAAACAAAATAATACAATAATTTCTTCTTGTAAAACAAAAATTTCTTTTGCAAAAATAAAAAAAATAAAAAATGGAATAAAAAAATTATTTAATATTTTAAAAATATAAGATTTAAGATTCATTAAAAAAAATGATCAACTAAATTAATAAACTAATAACTAAGGCGATAAATACAAAAAATATATCATTATTAATATATATAAAACTCTGAGTTTGACCCATAATTAATAAAATAAATAAAATAACCCCCATTAACATAATAAATAAATAATGATAAACAAAACCTGATTGTATGTTACTTAAATTTTGGGAGAATTTTGAAAACTTATTTATTATACCAACAGGTCCAAACATTTCTAATAAACCCCTATCTATTAGTTTAAAAGTGATAGCATAACCCATTGAAATAAAAGGTAGAGCAACAAATTCATTATATATTTTATCAAAATACCAACGTTTATTTAAAAAGGTATAAATTTTTATGTATAAAATATTCAATGTAAATACTTTTTTTATTAAAAAATTATAAATAATAAATGCGGTTAATGAACCGGCTAAACTAAAAATAACAGGAGTTAATTTATTATGTACAGGAATAAACTCTGATTCTAAAATTAAATTATTTTCTGGCAATAAAAAAATTGAATTATTCCAGAAAGAAGTTCCAACGCCTAAAAACAAATCTCGCGACAAATATCCGATAAAAATACTAGCTATGCTTAAAATAGCAAGTGGAATTGTAATAAAAAATTTACTTTCTGACGCATTTTCATAACTATAACGAAAACCATTGGGTTTCGCTAAAAATGCCCAATAAATTAATCGAAAGGAGTAAAATGCTGTAAAAAAAGCCGATATTACACCCAATACATATGCAAAAGTACCTTTAAATAAATAACTAGAAAATGTTAATTCTAAAATCATATCTTTAGAATAAAAACCTGTTAAAAATGGAAAACCTGCCAACGATAGTGAACCTATAAGTAACATAGAATAACTATATGGTAATAAATAAGATAAACCCCCCATTTTTCTAAAGTCTTGCTCATCCTGCATACCATGTATTAATGATCCTGCAGTTAAAAATAAAAGAGCTTTAAAAAATGCATGATTTGCTAAATGAAACAGACTTGCTGAATAACCAGAAACACCACAAATAAAAACCATATAACCTAGCTGGCTACAAGTAGAATATGCAATTACGCGTTTCGCATCGTTTTGAAGTAAACCAGTTGTTGCGGCAAAAAAAGCAGTTAGCGCCCCTACAATAGTTAGAATATCTAATGCTGCGTCAGAAAATTCAAATAAAAAAGAACATCTAATTATTAAGAACACGCCGGCTGTTACCATAGTTGCCGCGTGTATTAAAGCAGAAACAGGTGTCGGACCTTCCATCGCATCCGGTAACCAAGTATGTAAACCCATTTGAGCTGATTTACCAACAGCACCAATAAAAAGCAGTAAACAAATTGCTGTTATTACATTAATTTCTATGTTAAAGAAATGCAAGTTTTTTTCAATTAAAAAAGGAATGCTTGAAAAAATAACATGATAGTCAACACTTTTACATAAAAAAAATATTGCCATTATTCCTAAACTCAATCCAAAATCTCCGATTCTGTTCATAATCATAGCTTTCAATGCTGCTTTATTTGCTTGAATTCTATTATAAAAAAAGTTTATTAATAAATAAGAGCATAAACCAACTCCTTCCCATCCAACAAACATTTGAACCATATTGTCGCCTGTTACTAAAATTAACATGAAAAATGTAAAGAAAGATAAATAACTCATAAAACGACCAAGATGTGGGTCGCCCCCCATATATTCAATTGAATAAACATGCACTAAAAAACTGATGGAAGTTACAACAATTAACATCACACAAGTTACGCTATCGAAAAGAAATCCCCAAAATATTGTTAAGTTTTCATCCAACAACCACGGTAGTATTTGCATGTAACAAGGATTTTGCATTAATGCAATAAAATAAAAACTTTTCAACGATAAAAAAAAAGTTAACCCCAATAATGCTGTACAAATAAAAGCAGCATTTTTGTTTCCAACAAAACGTACAAAAAAAACAGTAAATGTACCAATTAATGGTAATAAAACTAATGTAAGAAGCATGAATGTATATAAATTTTATATTTCGTTTTAAAAATATGTAGAATAATTTATTAATATTCTATTAAAAAATGTTAGTTTGTGTATGTCATTTTACGAAAAATTAATTATAAAAAATTATATTAAATTAATAAATTAACAAATGAAGATAGACTACATTGAATTATGATGGGCTTAAGTAGATTTGAACTACTGACTTTACACTTATCAGGCGTATACTCTAACCAGCTGAGTTATAAGCCCAGTTAATTTTTATAAAATAAATATGAAGTTTATAAATATTTTATAACTGAATTTTTTATTTTAGTGTAAATATAATGAATCATTTAAATAAATACAAATTAAAACACTAAAAACATAAGCTTGTAATACTGCCACACCTAATTCTAACACGTAAATTGCAGTTATAATTAATATTGGTATAAACTCAAATAAAGGAAAAATACCACCTAATCCTAACATAACATAAGCAAAGCCAGCTAAAATTTTTACAAGAGCGTGTCCAGCCATCATATTAGCAAAAAGTCGTATAGCTAAACTAAAGCCACGTGATACGTAACTTATAAATTCAATAACAAATAATAGTGGTAATAACACAACAGGAACACCTTTAGGTATAAAAAGTGATATAAAATGAAAACCATGCAAATAAATTCCATAAATAATTAAACCAATAAAAAATGATAAAGATAAACCTAATGTAATAACAATGTGACTTGTAAATGTAAATGAAAATGGAACCATACCAACTAAATTACCAATACTAATAAATAAAAAAAGTGTAAATATTAAAGGGAAAAATAATCTACCCTTTTTTCCATTTATTTCGGTAACTAAACTCATAAATAAAAAATCATAAATGTATTCAACAAATACTTGCCAATGGTTAGGAAAAACTTTTTTAAAACTAATAGCGCCACAAGCTATAATTAATACACTAAAACATGTAATCAACATGAATAAAGAAGAGTTTGTTAATGATATATTATATTTAAATCCTATAAGATTTAGAGGAATTAAACTAACAATATTAAATTGTTCAATTGGATTAGATAGCATAATACAATTTTAGAATACTATAAAAAATAAAGACAAAGAATTTATTTGCGTCTTAAATTTTGCAAGATCTAGATAAAAAATTTACATTAAAAAATCAATAATATTAAATATATTGAATTAATCTTTTAATTTTTATGAAAAATGAAAATCGAATAGTTTCCCCGCATTTAAATGTTTATAATTTAGAATTGCAATCTGGGCTGTCTATATTAAATAGAATATGTGGATTAATTTTTGCATTTTATTTATTTTATTTATTAAATTATGTTGTAATATATGAAAATATTTGTGCATATTATATTTTTTATATAATTCAATATTTAGAGTCTTATTTTAGTTTAAGGTTTAATATGTTTATTTTTCCTACAGTTTTTATAATATTATTATTACATATTTTATGTGGAATACGCCATATTATATGGGATTTTAACATAGGATTAACTAGAGAGTTATTAAATCTTAGTTCTGTTATCATTTTGGGTTTTTTATTAATATTAAATGTTTTTATATTATTTTATTTATTTTAATAATAAATAAAATAATTATTAGTTTTATAATTAAAAAATCTAAAATTTATTTATAATAATGCCAACACTTCATCAGTTAACTTTAAACAAAAGGAAAAAAAAAAGAAAAAAAACAAAATCACCAGCTTTAAAAAAATCACCTCAAAAAAAAGGAGTTTGCTTACAAGTAAGAATTGTTGCACCAAAAAAACCTAATTCTGCAAAAAGGAAAGTAGCAAGAATTAAATTAAAAAACAATAGAACAATTACCGCCTATATTCCAGGTGAAGGACATAATTTACAGCGTTATTCTAATGTTCTTGTTAGAGGGGGGCGTGTAAAAGATTTGCCTGGGGTAAAGTATCATATTATTCGTGGTAAATTCGATTTAATTGGCGTAAAAAATAGAAAATCTGCTCGTTCAAAATATGGCGTTAGAAAAAATACTTATTAATTTTAATAGTT